GTAAAAAGTTCTGTTATTACATTACGTGGATACGCTTTTTTTATAGGAAAGAACATAGACAGAGTGGTTGTCCAACGAGATACTAAACATAATAAAATATTGTATTGAGCAAGTCACATATTTCGTACTTTCCACTTGTTTTATTATTTGTTTTCTAATTTTAGAAATTGTATTTATGTTGGGCTTTTTTTTTCATTTCATATCATGAAATACGTTAAAAATAAAAATAGGTGAGGTTTACTAATCCTTTCTTTTCGAAATCCGAAGAAGTTGCCAGGGAACCCCCGGATCCTCTGTGAACTGCTCAATCGATTACTTCTTCTAGAATGCTAACAAGAAGATTCCTTGATTTTCTTTTATTATAGTATCCCCATACTCTTCTTTTTTCCTTCATTGATTTGATTCTTTCTTTCAATGGATATCAGAATTCATATAATTCATATTAAAATAAAAAATCCTAAGAAATCTAGGAATTAGAATTGTAAGAGTAAGAGCTGTATTTCGATCATTTCAGATTGATTAGAATCAACACAAATCAAAGAGCAATAGATGAAGCAAAGACAAAGAAATAGAATTGAAATACGCTACTATGTATGTACATTATATATGGAATTGATATTATAAATATATAGATATATAAAGATAATAATGTCTATTGATATATATTAAATTAACCTCTATCTTCATAGAGCAAACTTTATTTTATATAGTACAATAACAATACTAGTATGGTAGAAAAAATATTTTTCTACCATACTAGAGAGTATAGTATCTCATAGAATACTGCTGATTCTAGTTCGCTCATTTCATTTAAAATTTAAAACGCGAAATTGGAATCCTTTTTTTATATTTATTGTATTTCTTTTTCTTTTCTTCAATGATTGATAAGAACTAAAAAGTCACAAGTTTAATTCAAATTAATCACTTTGACTTACTGTTTTTACATATATTATAAGTAAAAAAGCAGTAGGAACTAGAATGAACAGTGCAGTAGCAATAAATGCGAGAATATTTACTTCCATAATTTCATCGTTTTATTTTTCTTTAATTCGCAATAACTCGGGATTTAATCCCATAGAGATGATAAATCTTTTGTCTGTAAATTCAAAAGGATGAATTAGATCTCGATGTAATCGAATCGGATTAATATCATGAATAACAATATCTGACAAATCGATTCATCGTCAAGAATTGAATAGTATACCATAGGAGGATCGTTTATCCATACCGAACTTAAAAGTACCTTTACTTTCTTTTTTTTTTTATTTCTATTTTTTCATTCTTTTCTATAACCTAACCTACCGTCCTCTTTGAACAATCATTTGAATTTATGGAAGAAGGAATTGCTATATTTTTTATTGGATTTGGGTCCATCGGGACTGACGGGGCTCGAACCCGCAGCTTCCGCCTTGACAGGGCGGTGCTCTGACCAATTGAACTACAATCCCGGGGAAATAACATAATAAAAAAACATAATAAAATGTACAGTATACAGATTATATTATTATGATTTCATTCAAATACTTTCAATATGGATATGCTCTTTATCAAGAGTGGCATGGATTACTAATAATCGTTTCATTTTTTCCAAATCAATTGGATAATCAATCTTTCAATTCAATGAAAAAGTTCTTTTTTTTCCTCTTTTCCTTATACTTTACACTTCCAGATCTTGATATGAACCTAAATCATTAGCAAGATTAAAACTTGTTGAAAAAAAGAAAGAAATAAAAAAAGAAGAAATAAAAAAATAGAGTAAATAACTAGCGATAGCGGCAAGGATAAGAAGATATATCAATATCAGAATAAGAAAATGGGACTTTTGATTTTTTCGATTGGTATCGAACATTTATGGAGAAGAACAAATGGTTTATCATTTCATGGCGGATCGTTAAATTATTGGGCCGAGCTGGATTTGAACCAGCGTAGACATATTGCCAACGAATTTACAGTCCGTCCCCATTAACCGCTCGGGCATCGACCCGGGAAGAATCAATCCAGGCTTAGTGATAATCCATGATCAACTTCCTTTCGTAGTACCCTACCCCCAGGGGAAGTCGAATCCCCGCTGCCTCCTTGAAAGAGAGATGTCCTAAACCGCTAGACGATGGGGGCATACTTGCCCGACCGCCATCATACTATGATCATAGTATCAATAGTTTTTTGAAATTGTCAATATAATGGAATCGTATGCCTTATTAAGGCAAAGGATCTTTCTATCTTTCACGATTATATAGAATTTTTTGATTATTTCTATTCATGAATCGTTCATTCTAATCGGCATAATCAAAATAAAAATTGAATAAATAATAAATAAATAAAAAATAAATCGATTTTCTTTTTTTCTTCAAATTTTAACTTTTCTTTCTCTAATAATTTGAAGAATTTTATTTGGGGGACAATACGAATCGCTTTATTTTTATTAATGACTTTATTTTTATTAATGATTCGATAAAATATTTTTGATCTAGGTTGAATTGGTAAGTACTTGTATCAATGC